GTAATTCAGGTAAGATAGGAACATAGATTACAAGGATTTGAATTCAATAAAAAAGTTGGTTGGGCTTTTCATCACATGTTTATTCTCTTCATATTCATATTGAAAGAAGTTAGTTATTTAGAAAAAACTTACGTTCCGTATTGAATTCTCAACGATGTAAAATGTATCGAAATTCGAAAGAACCTATATTCTATCTCCTATCTCTTATTCCCTATTCTTTAAATGAAATAGTTCAATTATAAATTCTCTGTGGATCTCTTATTTTCTAACCAAGAGGGGGTTTTTGATGCTATAATTGAATTCAATTAAGGGGATTAAATCTCTAAGACTCTAGGGTAAAATAAAAAATAAAAAGGGGGGGGGCAAGGATTTAATCTATACTTGTTTGGCTTTATACCTAGACAAGATAGTCAGCGTCTCGAAAAAAAAGGACCTTTATTTGATTTATGATTCTTATCGAATTCGGGGAGTAGGTAAAAGTTAATGAGCAGCGGAAAGTATTAAGTTCAATATCTACGTCTGTCCGAATCTTATTAATAAACAATCAAATTACATATGTAATCGATGTATTTTATTTGAACTTTCTTTTTCAATAGTTCATCTTTGGCTCTAATGAACTATTGAAAATCTATGTAAAGATTGAGACAAGGGTGCTTCATCCATTTTATTCATTTTACTTTTTGATTATAGAAAGATTACTGAATCTCACATCAAATAAAATACGAAAATATATATTAATATATTATAATTATATATAATGAGGAAACGCATAACTTATATGTATATATTGTTATCGCTCTATTTCAGTGACAATCGTTTTTTTTTGTGAAAAAATGGGGATCTTTTCCATTTTCAAATTGAAATATTTAACATAGAATGTTTATAAGAGTGAATGTTGCTCTATCTATCTGATAGATAAGAAAACCCACTATCCTATTCTTTCATTTAATTGATAAAATCAGAATGAAAGAATAATGACTTAAATCTTCCTTTACATCAGTTTTTTTATTCTTCCATCTATCTGCTTTAAGCGATGGTTATTCAATTCCAAAAGAAATAGAAATATTTCTCTTTTATGAGGATCAAACGCGGGTCGTACTGTAAAACTTTATTGAAATAATATTCAAATAAAAAATAAGAATGTCAAAGGAAGATGTAGATATTCAAAAAGAACTCGTTTATTCGTCTTATTTTTGTTTTTTTTTTTTATGATATTTCTATTTTTTTAATAGAATATTTCTTTATTAATCTCTAATATTTTTAATTATTATTAATCAAGCATGGAGTTAAAAATAGGGGGTTAAGTTTAATTCTTGCTAAAACTTTTTCATAAAAATATCTATCTATTTATATAGAAGAAAAAAATATAGATTACTATGTAACGGATGAACCAATGATTATTCATGATTCCATAATAGAATCAATTCCATACCGGCTCCAAATTAGAGAAATGTTATGGTAAAACTTCGTTTGAAACGATGTGGTAGAAAGCAACGTGCGACTTGAAAGACATGATCCGTTGTGGATTCTTACGTCCACCATTTTTTATAGGAATGGAGGTGCTCTTGGCTCGACATCGTTTGTTCTGTTCCACTATACCCTCTCTTTTTTTGTTGGGTTGTAATGTAAATAGTTCATGATGGAGCTCGAGTAGAAAATATTGATTCATTTCTCAAGTGCAAAGATCTAGGGTTAATGCCAATCAATAAATTGGAACAACTTCGTAAATATATCTTCGATATAGAAATCGAAAAGGTTCCAAGTTTCCAACCCAAAAGGAAAATTTCTTGGAATTCATAAAACTCTTTCGATACAAAGTGTATCGCGTAGGAATCAACCGTTTGTATGATTCTTTGATAGAAAGAAAATCACAAAAGGGGTATGTTGCTGCCATTTTGAGAGGATTAAGAATCACCGAAGTTATGTCTAAACCCAATGATTTAAAACAAAAAAAAGATAAAGGATCCCAGAACAAGGAAACACCCTTTCAATTGTCTCAATAACTGAACCATAATAAAAACAAATCAAAAAAAATGAAATGAAACAAATGAAAAAAGGAAGGGGTTTAAAGACCACTCAATAAAAGAAATGCTTAAAGATTTTCCTTTGAACTATTTGAAAGTTATCCAATTTGAGTTATGAGTACGAATGGTTTTTTTCTTTTTCAGGAAGGAAGAAGAAGAAAGAACTTAATCATATTGATTTAATCATTTTATATATCCATTTGCCGTTGTAATTCTATACATAAACATAAATAAAACTTTAAATCATTTTTTCTCGAGCCGTACGAGGAGAAAACTTCCTATACGTTTCTAGGGGGGGTATTATTCATCTACATCTATCCCAATGAGCCGTCTATCGAATCGTTGCAATTGATGTTCGATCCCGAAGAGAAGGAAGAGATCTTCGGAAAGTGGGTTTTTATGATCCAATAAAGAATCAAACTTATTTAAATGTTCCTGCTATTCTATATTTCCTTGAAAAGGGTGCTCAACCTACA